GTCCCTTTTGAAGCCAGAATTGATTTTCCTCGATACCTAACATAATGTGGGAAAGGGTCTTTGAAAAGCCATAAGATAACGCGAAAATCCTTAGTAAAAGTTTTGACTTTTACTAGATATTCTAGTTTTCCGTAAAAATAGATTCGTTCAAGAAGGGTTCCAAAAGATGTTGATCGTAAATGAGAGGATTGGTTACAGAGAAAAACGAAAATGGATTCGTATTCACATACATGGAAATTATATAGGAACAGGAATAATCGTTGATTCCTTTTTGAAAAAATAGAAATGGATTTTTGGGGAGTAATAAGACTATTCCAATTACGATACTCATAAAGAAAGAATCGTAATAAATGCAAAGAAGAAACATCTTTCACCCAATAACGAAGAGTTTGAACCAAGATTTCGAGATGGATAGGGTAAGGTATTAATATTTCTAACACATAATTTAAATGTAAGAATTTGTCCTCGAAAAAAGGAAATATTGAATGAATTGATCGCAAATTATGAGATTTTACTATTTTTTTTGCTTTTGCTTCTAGGGAAGATATTAACAGTAGGGAAAATGGAATTTCCACAATGACTGCAAATCCTTCTGATATCATTTGATAATACAAATTCTTCTTGTGCTTGTGCCCAAAAAAGTAATTTTGGTTAGAACTATTAGCAGAAAGAATCAAATGATTCTGTTGATACATTCGGGTAATTAAACGTTTTACAATTAGTAAACTGTATTTCTTGTCGCCTGCATTTTCCAACAAAATAGATTTATTTAAACCATGATCATATGCAAATCCATAAATATATTCCTGAAAGATAAGTGGATAGAAAAAGTTGTGTTGCCAAGACCTATCTAGTTCTATATATCTTTGGAATTCTTCCATTTAAAATTATACCGAAAACTAAAAAAAAAGCAGGAGGTTTTTTGGATCATCAAATGATACATAGTGCGATACAGTCAAAACAAGGTATTCTATTCTGAAATAATGAGTACCTCGGAGACAGGTAAATTCATCAACGGATTCCCTTTTTTTTCCATCTAATAGGTTTTTTTTATAGGATAACAAAGCAAGATGGTTAGAAATCCTTTATTTTTTCAACCCAATCGCTCTTTTGATTTTGGAAAAGTATTTTTATCAATATACTGTTTCTTCTACACATGCATCTCCATATAGAAAATGGATAATCTAATAGTTAGGATTCAATAAAAACGAAATAATCCACTCGTGGGAGAAGTCTTTCCCGCATCAGGCACTAATTTTTTTTTAACGTTTAATTAGATCGGGTAATCATTCAAATTACGAAGATAAGCTCGTTGCTCTTTCTTTCCCTAAAATTTGAACCATAGGGCTCGATCCATTTATTCAATTGACCAAACTTTAGAATTCATTTCGTTCAATTCAAATAACGTTTAGTACCGATTTGGTACGAATGAAATATTCTATGAATTCTCTATTGATACGACATGCTCTTTTTTCCATTCATTTCCTTTCAGGATCAGTCGTGGTCTGATAAACTCTACCGATGATGTAGACGAATTCCTTGCTTCATCCAAATATGTAAAAGATCCTAGCCGCACTTAAAAGCCGAGTACTCTACCGTTGAGTTAGCAACCCCCAAAATAGATATGTTATGTAGATACAATCGGGATCAAAAAAAAATCAAATAGAAAACTTTGTTTGGAATCTGTAATCAAAATGGTGAATTAGCAATAAATCCAAACAAAGTTTTCTATTTGATTCTGAACATAAAAGCAAACATATCAGATGACAATACAAGAAATTATTAGATAAAAGAAAAAGCATTTCTAGACCAAATATTATCCATTTTTTTTTGTTTTAAATCCTTTGTATCGCAACAAATTCAACGAATCCTTGAATAAAGTAAAAAAAAAAAACTATGTATTGGGCGGAAGACATACCATTTTTTATTGATTTTTACTTCATGATTGAATTATATTTGTTCAATACACTCTTGTCAATATGAAAAATACAATTACTACAATTACAATGTAAAAAGAAAAAAATTTAATTCAAATTAAATTGAAATAAAAATATTGAATTGAAATATTTCTTAAATTCTTAATATATATATATTATTATATATATATATATAATTAGAATATATAACAAATATAGAATATAAAAAACAATATAATATAACAAAATTTCATTTCATAATTTAATAATAATTAATAAAAAATAGAAATATGATAAAAATTATGAAATTGAAATATAAGGATAAAAATCTAAGTTAAATATAAAAAAAAACTTGTGTTGGATTGGCACTACAAAAAAAAATATACATAAATAGATGAATAGAAAAGGAAGAATAAAAAAAAAGTTATATCAAGCTAGAACCTCATTCTCTCTTTTTTTTATTTCATTAATTGAACTTCTTTTAATTAAGTCAAAATTCTTTAAAAACCTCTGCCCTCTTTAAAATATCATAAACGGTTTCCGTAGGTTGAGCACCTTTTTCAAGAAAATATAGAATAGCAGGAACATTTAAATAAGTTTGATTCTTTATTGGATCATAAAAACCCACTTTTCGCAGATCTCTTCCCTCTCTTCGGGACCGAACATCAATTGCAACGATTCGATAGACGGCTCATTGGGATAGATTAGATCAACAACAACCCCCCCTGGAAACGTATAGGAAGTTTTCTCCTCGTACGGCTCGAGAAAAATGATTCGAAGTTATGTATTAGAATGGCAAATCAAAAAAGTCCAAAAAATCATCAAATGAATTAAATGAAGAATTAAGTCCTTTTTCTTTCCTAAAAAAAGAAAATCATTTGTATACTCCTAACTCAAGTTAAATAACTTTGAAATAGCTTCAAAGAAAATCCTTTGGCATTTCATTTATTGAGCAGTCTCGAATACCTTTTTTTGTTTCATTTATTTTCGATTTGAATTGTCGTACCAATTAACAATTGGATTTGAATCAGAATGCAGAATTCAAATCGAAAATAAAAAAAAGGATGTTTCCTTGTTCCGGAATCTTTTATCTTTGTTTTGAATCATTGGGTTTAGACATTACTTCGTTGATTTTTAATCCTTTCAAAAATGGCAGCAACATACCTTTTTGTTATTTCTTTCTATCAAAGAATCATATGAACGGCGGATTCCCGCACGATATATATAATTTTTATCGAAAAAGTTTTCTCAATTCCAACAAAATTTCCTTTAGGATTTGAAATTTGCTTGATTTGGATCCTTTCGATATCTCTGTCAAAGATATACTTACGAAGTTGTTCCAACTTATTGATTGACACTAACCCTAGACCCTTCCCCCTTAAGAAATGAATCAATACTTTCTACTCGAGCTCCATCATGTACTATTTCCATTACACCCCAACAAAAAATGCGGGTTCGAATGGAACAGAACAAAGGATGTCGAGTCAAGAGCATCCTTTAATTAGATTAGAGAATGATGGATATAAGAATCCACAACAGATCATGTCCTTCAAGTCGCACGTTGCTTTCTACCACATCGTTTCAAACGAAGTTTTACCATAACATTCCTCGAATTTGGAACCGCTATGCGGTTGATTCAATTATGGAATCATGAATAGTCATTGGTTCAGTTAGTACAGTCGGAACATAAGATATATTCTATATCTTAAGTTATTTTTCATTTTTTGTTTTCAATTTCAATAATGAAAATAAAAAAAAATTCCAATAAACACAATAAAAATGAAAAAATCGATTGGAAAAATACAATTAATTTTCCCGGAATGAATAAAAAAATAACAAACTTCCTTCTATTCTATATGAATATGAGGGGAGGGATATATGACAACTTTTTTTGGAATTAAAATTCGTGTAATCTATAACCCCATATGCCTAAATCCCCACCAGATTCCGTTGTATCTGCGCGTCATTTGAACACTTATCATCCTTTTTTGTGAATTTATGAAATGTTAAAAAAAGATAAGATTCATTTTGGTTAGAATGATTAGCAGAAAGAATCAAATTCTATCCAATATTACACTTTAGAAACGGAAAAATGCAATCTTAATGAATTACTAGAATTACACATGCTCTTGCTCTGGGACGGAAGGATTCGAACCTCCGAATAGCGGGACCAAAACCCGATGCCTTACCACTTGGCCACGCCCCACTTTGATTTCTATTCGACACTAATAAAGACTAATGTTGTTATTGATTGTTCGTCAATTCCAGCCAAAATATCTAAAGAATCCATTAGATTCTGTTGTTAGTATTTTGACGCATGCAGATATAGAATTAAACTTAATTTATTGATCATTACATATAATTCCATTAAGATATTGTATGAAAGTAGAATTTTTTCTATTCTCAAAGGAGAATGGAAGGTTTTTTGGTTGAGTGAGTAAGTTCAAAGAAAAAAAAAAAAAAGAAAGATAAAAAATCCTTCTTTTTTTTTTTTCTTCATTTTTCCCTTCTATGAAGAACTCAATCAAAATACAATTATCTTAAAAACAAAATGTCTGTTATGCTTAATATCTTAAGTTTGATCTGTCTTAATTCTGCCCTTTATTCGAGTAGTTTTTTCTTAGTCAAATTACCCGAAGCCTACGCTTTTTTGAGTCCAATCGTAGATTTTATGCCAGTCATACCTGTACTCTTTTTTCTCTTAGCCTTTGTTTGGCAAGCTGCTGTAAGCTTTCGATGAAATCATTCATCTTGTCCTAGAAAAATGAATGATTTTTTCGAGAAAAACGATTCGAATACTAATGATTGATAAGATCAGACAAGTCTTACAGTATGAACTCTTGATTCAAACATGAAAATTCTTGGATAACCGCGATTCGGATCGCCTCGTTTTCCCATTTTAACTATTTATATTTTCCGTGAATGAAAAACCTTATTGTGATCCTCCACAAGTGGGTATAAAAAAATTATTGATAAGTAAGATAATAATAGATAAGATAATAAGAATTTTTTTATTACTTTAATTAAAAATTAAACTAAAAAAAAATTCTTTTCGATTTATAAAAACTACTTTGGTTTTCGATA